ATAATGAATAATTTCCAGTAAACAGTAATTTATATTACAATATTCTTATACATTAAGATGAAATATGTATAATGTATAGATTTCTACTAAAAAATTGGATTATCAAAATCAATTTTCTAAGTAATTCGAAATTCGATAGAAATATCGAATTCCTAAATGAATGTCGAATTCTAAATTAAGAAATGGATTTTTGATTTTAGTTTTGTTATTATAAGGTCTGGATCTGTGCGCTCTAAGGAAAAAAAGAATCGAACGTTCGAGTATTCCAAATTGCATCAAAAAATGATAGAAGGAGGCGCATTTAAAATAGAAATATATGTGGTATATATTTGTGTATATTGAATTGCGAATACAGAGATAATAGAATCATTTCTGATTCGACCAAATATGGGTATCCGATATAGATGGAAGAAAATCAATCAAACAAATAGAAGGAAACTTTTTTCAATATGGGAATAGGTATCTAATAAATTCAACAGTTCCGACATAATTCTCATAATATGAATGAAAAAAACATCCTAATGAGATCCCAATCTCAAAGAAAAAAGGGGGATATGGCGAAATTGGTAGACGCTACGGACTTAATTGGATTGAGCCTTGGTATGGAAACTTACCAAGTGAAAACTTTCAAATTCAGAGAAACCCTGGAATTCACAATGGGCAATCCTGAGCCAAATCCTGCTTTCCGAAAACAAAGAAAAGTTCAGAAAGCGAGAATCAAAAAAGGATAGGTGCAGAGACTCAATGGAAGCTGTTCTCAAAAATGGAGTTGACGACATTTCCTTACGTAGTAGGAAAGGAATCCTTCTATCAAAATTCCAGAAAGGAAAGAATCAAGGATAAAAATAGATATATATATGTTTATATATATATGTACTGAAATACTATTTCAATTGATTAATGAAGACTCCAAACTTCTATTTGTAAATATTTCTATCATAAAAGAAAGATGTGAATCAAATCAATTACAAGTTGAAAAAATGGAATATTCATTGATCAAACCATTCACTCCATCATAGTCTGATGGATCTTTTGAAGAACTGATTAATCAGACGAGAATAAAGATAGAGTCCCATTCTACATGTCAATACCGACACCAATGAAATTTTTAGTAAGAGGAAAATCCGTCGACTTTATAAATCGTGAGGGTTCAAGTCCCTCTATCCCCAAAAGCCCGTTTAATTCTCTAATTATTTATCCTATCTATATCCTCTTTTTTAAATTCGTTAAAATTCGTTATGTGTCTTATTCAGTCTATTCTTTCACAAAAGGATCCGGGTGGATTTTTTCTTTTTCTTATCATAATCACAAGTCTTGTTGGAATTTGTAGTTGAATATATATGACACACGTAGAATTTTGTTTTTATATGATAATGATAAACGTACAAATGAACATCTTATCTTTGAGCAAGGAATCCTCATTTGAATAATTAACAATACATAATTATGACTACTACTGAAACTGACAAAGTCTTTTTTTTTTTTTTAGTTGACATAGACTCCAGTAATTTCCTAAAATTAGGATGATGCGTCAAGAATGGTCGGGATAGCTCAGCTGGTAGAGCAGAGGACTGAAAATCCTCGTGTCACCAGTTCAAATCTGGTTCCCGGCACATGATTCATTTGTATGAGTATCTATTCCCAAAATGCATTTTAATGCATTTTGGGAATAGATACATATTGATTAGTGGTCTAGATCATCATACATATTTATCTAGGTGTCTGGAGATATGCTCTTTCTAGATAAATAAAGAATAGATGTATATTCTATGTATTTAAGGTTAAAGTATGTAAATGAATGATTCGATTTTGTTTCGCTTTTTTCTGTGCTCAAAAAAGAATGTTCATATTTCAATAATATTCAAATGGTTAAATTAGTTGGTTGAAAGACCAAAAAGTTTCATCTAGGGGAGTTCAGAGGCGGGAATAGTCAAAATTCATCTCAGATACATTACAAATAGAATCCGGCCCATTTTTTTGTATTTTCTTTGGTATTTCTATTTTCTTCATTTCTTTGATCGTACTTTTTCTTTTTCGTAGCCAGATATATAATTGATGTTGATGTGCATCTTACATAGTTAATGATGCAGAACTTTTTCAGTTCATCCTATTGGCTCATCCGAAATAAGTATCGTTCCAATTTTAGAATCTCAATGAATCCTGTCTTATTTAAGAATTTTGTTATTTATCCCATCTATAAAAAGATATGAATGACACCAGAATTATTCTGTCTGGTTTAACTTCAATTACTTTGTCTAATCTATAAGAGAATGTACAGATATTCCTTGACTATCAGGGGTTGTAGAAGTGCGGATTACTTTCTTTTTTTTTTTCATTTAGCTAAAATTTAGTGAGCATCTTGTATTTCATAAAAATTGGGGGCGATATAATCTTTACGCAAAGGCCATCCTATCCAACTTTCGGGCATTAAAATACGTTTCAGACGCGGATGATTATCATAAGAGATTCCTAACATATCATAAGATTCCCTTTCTTGCAA